GATCTTTGAACAACCATCGGACGGGCGGAAAATCATTAGAACCGACTTCTACAAGAGCTTTTCTTTTTCCATAGAAAAAAAGGTGTTCAAAAAGAGTTTCAGAAGATGTTGATCGTAAATGAAAAAATTGGTTACAAAGAAAAATGAAGATGGATTCGTATTCACATACATAAGAATTATATAGAAACAAGAATAATCTTTTATTCTTTTTTGAAACAATGGAACTTGATTTCTTTGGAGTTGGAATAATAAGACTATTCCAATTCTGATACTCATAGAGAAGGAAGCGTAATAAATGGAAAAAAGAGGCGTCTTTCAACCAGGAGCGAAGAGTTTGAACAACGATTTCTAGATGGATGGGGTAGGGTATTAGTATATCTGACACATAATTTAAATGTACAAAATTGTCTTCTAAAAACGGAAATAGTGAATGAATTGATCGTAAATTTTGAGATTTGCCTATTTCTTCTTTCCTTTCTAAGGAAGATACTAATCTTAGAGAAAAGGGAATTTCCCCAATAACTGCAAATCCCTCTGATATCATTTGTGAATCTAAAGTTTTGTTATGCCCCAACAATAGGTTTTGATTTGACTCATTAGCAGAAATAAGCAAAGGATTCTGTTGAGACATTCGAGTAATTAAACGTTTCACCATTAGTGAACTGGATTTATTATCATAACCAAAATTATCCACCAAAATGAATCTATTTAAAACATGATCATGAGCCAGTGCATAAATATACTCTTGAAAGATAAGCGGATATAGTAAGTCCTGTTTCAAAAATTTATCGAGTTCAAAATATCGTTGAAATTCCCCCATTTGAAATTAGATTTGAACCAAAGATAGGCATAAGATACTTCTTGGATTATCAAATGATACATAGTGCGATACGGTCAAAACAAGGTAGTATAATAATAAAATAATATATACCTCGGAGACAGGTAAGCTCATCAACGGACTCTCCATCCTCTTTTTTTTTCATCTAATAGGTTTATGTTCGTTATAGGATAACAAGATGGTTAGAAATCTTTTATTTTTAAAACCCAATCGCTCTTTTGATTTTGGAAAGAATTATCGTTATCAATATACTGCTTCTTTTACACATTCCTCTCCAATGCATAAATGGAGAATATCAACATAGTTAGGATTCATAAAAAAAAGGATAATCCACTCATAGGCATAGGAGAAGCCGTTCCCGCATCAGGCACTAATCCATTTTTAACGTCTATCTAATTAGATCGGGTAATCATTCAAAGTTAAGAACAGAAGCCGGTTGCTTTTTTGTTTCCCTATAATTAGAGCCAGAGGGCTCTATCCATTTATTCACTCGACCCAACTTTTAATTCATTTTGTTCCGCCCCGATCCAAGCCTTCAAACAAGTCTTTGTACCGATCCGGTGCAATATTCTCAGAATTATCTATTGCTACGACATGCTATTTTTTCCATTCATTCCCTTTCAGGATCAGTCGTGGTCTTACAAACTCTACCGATGGTATGGACGAATCCCTTGCTTCATCCAAATGTGTAAACGATACTAGCCGCACTTAAAAGCCGAGTACTCTACCGTTGAGTTAGCAACCCAAAAATCTAAAAACAATAGGATGTGTAAATGTCAATACAGTAAAAAAATATAACTCAATTTGCATATAATTAGAATTTAGAATAGATATAAATGTACAAGTGAATCAACCTCCCTTTCTTTTTTTTTCACTCCAATAAAAAATTATTGTATCACAGAGAATTTAACGAACCCATCAATTGAATGAAGTAAAATAAAAAACCGAACCTATGGCAAGAAACGATTTATACTTATACACGATCAAATTATATTTGTTCTATACACTGTTGTCAATATAAATGTTACGAAAAGAATACAAAAATGGAAATAATTTTAATATTCACTATAAGGACTGGTGTTGGATTGGCACTACATAGATGCAAAAAGGTGTAAATAGTAGATCAAAGTAGTAAAAAAAAATCCGAGTTCTTCAATCAATATAAGTTGAGCGAATAAGCAAGTTTGATTCCGTGGTTATTATTATTTGTTAGTAGAGTTCCAATGAAAACCAGTCGATTGCAGATAATGTCATAATTTTAGATTTCGAGATCCAATTTCTTCATCTAGTCCCTCGATTTTGGGAATATCCCCCTTCGCTTTTTGTCGTTATATACCAATACCACTAGAACAGGGGATTCTATGGGAACAATACGAAAAGGCGGAGTAGAGAAGTAGAGAAAAGCTTATACTCTTTATTTTCATTTTGTTTGATTAAAGGGAAGTTCCTTAAAAACCTCCGCCTTCTTTGAAATATCATGAACAGTTCCTGTAGGTTGAGCGCCTTTTTCAAGGAAATATAGAATAGCAGGAACATTTGAATAAGTTTGATTCTTTATCGGATCATAAAAACCAACTTTCCGGAGATCTCTCCCCTCTCTTCGGGATCGAACATCAATTGCAACGATTCTATAGACGGCTCATTGGGATAGATTAAAATACCCCCCCTAGAAACGTATAAGAGGTTTTCTCCTCGTACGGCTCGAGAAAATTATGTCTATGTATAAAATTAGAATGTCAAATAGATCCATAAAATCATCAAATCAATTAGACTATGATTAAAGATTTCCATTTTTTTCATTTAGAAATGTAAAACAAAAAATTGTACTCATAACTCAAGTGGGATAACTCTCAAATAGCTCACAATCCCTAAGCTATTTCATTTTTTGAGTGGTCTCTAGCCCCCTTCTTGTCTCGTTTATAATCTGTTTTATTCTTCATATTTAGTTGTTGAGACAATGAAAAATGGTGTTTCCTTGTTCCAGGATCCTTTATCTTTTGTTTGAATCATTGGGTTTAGACATTACTTCGGTGATCCTTAATCCTTATCAAAATGGCAGCAACATACCTTTTTTGTGATTTCGTTCTATCAAAGAATCATCAGAACGATTGATTCACGCGTGTTCCACTTTTGATTGAAAAAGTTTTACCAAGTCCAAAAAATTTGACTTTTTTTTTAGATTTCGATTTGAAACTTTCAAAAATTGAATCCTTTCAACTTCTCAATTTCTATATAGAAGCTATATTTACGAAGTTGTTCAAACTTATTAATTGACACTAACCCTAGACCCTTACCCTTGAGAAATGAACCAATACTTTCTACTCGAGCTCCATCATGTAACTATAATTACCCCTTTTTTACATTACAACCCAAGAAAAAACTGATGGGTTCTAGTCGAGCAGAACAAAGGATGTCGAGTCAAGAGCACTTCTATTCGTAATAAAATGGTGGATTATTACATCCACAGCTGATCATGTCCTTCAAGTCGCACGTTGCTTTCTACCACATCGTTTCAAACGAAGTTTTACCATAACATTCCTCTAGTTTGGAACTAGTATTTAATTGATTCAATTATGGAATCATGAATAGTCATTAGTGCGATCGCTAAATAATAAGAAATCTGTACTTTTGTCCTTCTATATCTATAATAGAAATAGATATGAATGGGTAGTTAGTTTCTGAAAACGTCTCAGCACTAATTTTTAAATCCCTTAAATCCCATAGGTAGCAAATAAATGGAAGAACGGTCACTGCAAGTAATTTAATCCCGGATATTCGATAATTGACGATTCCAATTTAAGTGATCATAAGTTTTTTTTTAACAAAATAAAAAAAAAGGCCGTTGTTACGGAAATAGAATGATACCATGCATTGTATTTGACTTGAGGTTCCATAAGTTTTCTGTAACCTTCCTAGACCCCCCAAAAAAATATAATTTATTATAGAATGTATGAATAATCCCTCGCCTCAAATTTTACAACAATTTATAGAACTCTTAGACCCAAACAAAAAATGACAAAAAACTCGGTGCAAAGAAAACAGATCTGTTACATATGTAATTTACTTGATCGTTTGTTAATGAGATTCAGACAGATACATAGATATATGTATTTCAATTAAATAGTAAAACGAAAATATATAGGATAGGGTACCGAAATTAACTTCAATAGGAATAGCAGAGGGATGGGCACAGGCATACAATGATAGTCTGTCCAACTTTTTTTATTCAAACTAGTGTGGTGTGGGGTCTATGTTCCCATCTGACCTAGATAACAAAACAACTAGATTAAGTTACATCTCTGTCTCATTCGAACGCAATTTAGTTTGATAAAACAATATTCTTCTCTGAATCAGATAAGTCAAAATGATAAACAAGAATCATATTATAGCCACTACTCCACTCTTAAATTAAAATTAAAGATCTTAATCTTAAAGAGAGTCTTGTTCAAAAAAGCAAGAGTTTTACGGATATGATATAATGGGTGCTCTGGGACGGAAGGATTCGAACCTCCGAATAGCGGGACCAAAACCCGTTGCCTTACCACTTGGCCACGCCCCATTATAAATTTAAATTCTGCACTAATAAACACTAATATGAGTGTTGGTTTTTCGTCAATTCCAATGTAAATACATATCTATGCACTATATTGTTGATAGGATTTTGCTACGTGTAGATATATATAATATATAATATAGAATTAAACTGGACTTGATTGATCATTACATATAATTTAATTAAGATATTGTATTGTATAAACGTATGATTTCTTATATTCTCTTTTTAGAATTGAAGGCTTTTGAATGGGTTGAAAGGATTTTTTGGTCTACTTTACTTTCTTCATTATTTTTTGCCTTATATCAATAAGATATCAATAACTCAAACTCAATCAAAATACAATTATCTCCAAGAAAAAAATCTTTGTTATGCTTAATATTTTTAGTTTGATCGGTATCTGTCTTAACTCTGCCCTTTATTTGAGTAGTTTTTTCTTGGCCAAATTACCCGAGGCCTACTCTTTTTTAAATCCAATTGTCGATTTTATGCCGGTCATACCTTTGCTGTTTTTTCTTTTAGCCTTTGTTTGGCAAGCTGCTGTAAGTTTTCGATGAAATTTTGAATACTGTCTTAGCAAACTTAATTATTTATTCAAGTATTCAAGAAAAAAATTATAACAATTGATAAAATCATATAAGTCTTAGAGTATGAACCTTTAGTTGAAACATTGAAATTCTTGAATCACCCCATTTCTTCATTATGACCTTTTTCTTTTCTCGTCAAAGATCTTATATAGGATACCCCACAATTCGGTATTGCGGGTATTTCAAAATAAAATTAAAATTTTACTAAAGAAAAACCCTGTCTAAAAATTAAAAAAGTACTTCCTTTCATGGTGTCAAAATATGATATGTGATATAAAAATGGATAATCTATTCTCTAAAAAAAAAAAAAAAAGATCTTGGAGATTGTGTAATGCTTACTCTCAAACTCTTCGTTTACACAGTAGTGATATTCTTTGTTTCTCTCTTCATCTTCGGATTCTTATCTAATGATCCAGGACGTAATCCTGGACGTGAAGAATAAGCATCAAATAATACTTTTACTTGATCGAAAGATAACTAAAATATCAAGCTTTCCAGGGAAACGGAAAGAGAGGGATTCGAACCCTCGGTACGAATAACTCGTACAACGGATTAGCAATCCGACGCTTTAGTCCACTCAGCCATCTCTCCCAATTGAAAACGTATAATAACTATGTTACATTACATATAAAGTAAGGATTGAAATTCTCTCTTTATCCTTATTAAAATTTAAAATTAAAATTTAAATCGACTTATATCTTAAAAAGATAGTATAGTTTAGTCTAATTAATATCTCTATTTAATTCTAATTAAATTCGAATAAAAATAAAAGTTCTATAATTATATATATATCACGTTTATCAGCAATTCCAACTCTAAAGTACGGGCTCGCAAAATTATTTTATGATAAAAAAAAAAGAATACCTCGTTATTTTTGTCGGATAAGGGCTTTTCCATGGCCTGGCCGGGTCAGTACCTAGCCGGGCCTTTTTTTGTTCCACTGAATCATAATCATAGATAATTAGCTGAATTTAAAAATGTTATTGAAGCAACAACAATAATAAATCTTAAATTATAAGGAGGATTCTTTCTATTCCTTCTATTCCTATGATAGGGAATTCAAGTATCATTTCTGATTTTTGATTCTTTTTTTTTTAAGCACCCTTTTCTTAATCGCATTAAGTACCCAACAAAACACGTCAACACTTCATTTTTAATAATTCTTGTCTGATCCTGTATTGATTACATCCGATTCGACAAAAGATCCATTTATAGATAATAATTGTATTGTAGCGGGTATAGTTTAGTGGTAAAAGTGTGATTCGTTCTATATAACCCCTTACATAGTTAAGGGGTCCTTCGGTTTTCTTCATATTCCGAAAAAAAACTTTATTTCTTAAAAGGATTTAATTCTTTACCTCTCAATGACAGATTCGAGGAAGAATATACATTCTCGTGCTTTTTATATTTTATACAAGGATCAATTAGCAATTGAAAAATTGTATTATGAAATTACGAAACATAATTTTTTTTTTGGATCACTACTTCCAATTGAATGAGTAAAAGGATCTATGGATGAAGAAAGCTTTTTTCTAATCGTAACTAAATCTTCAATTTTAGATTTGTTTTTTGTTTATAGAGGGGAGATTGAAGCAAAATAGCTATTAAACGATGGCTTTGGTTTACTAGAGACATCGATATATTGTTTAGCTCGGTGGAAAGAAAATTCTTTTCCTCAGGATTCGTTCAAATAGAAATAGAGAACGAAGTAACTAGAAAGAGTGTTAGAATCCTCCTCTTCTAGAGGGATCATCTAGAAAGCGAGTAGTTTAAAATGTATTCAGACAGTAAAGGCTGACATAGATGTTATGGGTCAATTTATTTTTCAGTTACGTCTTAAATCGGGGAAATTATCCATCTACCATAAAGGAGCCGAATGAAATAAAAGTTTCATGTTCGGTTTTGAATTAGAGACGTTAAAAATGATGAATCGACGTCGACTATAACCCCTAGCCTTCCAAGCTAACGATGCGGGTTCGATTCCCGCTACCCGCTTTCTCTTTTTAGTATTTTTAAAATGCAATTCATAATTTCATCTTAATCTATCATTGAATTGAATACGTAATTGCCGAAATTTGCTCACATACAATCCGCTATTTCTTTTTTTTTACGAACAAGAGATCCGAAGTAAAAAATACGAAAACAAATAGGAATGAAAGGCGTCCATTGTCTAATGGATAGGACATAGGTCTTCTAAACCTTTGGTATAGGTTCAAATCCTATTGGACGCAATTTTTTTCCATACATATAATATCTATTTTTTTGATTTCTATATTTCTATGTCAAGAAATATTTTTTGAATAATTTTCATTGAATCCGAGATACTTATATTTATTTTATTTAATATTAAAATATTCCAAAATTAAAATAATATCTAATTAATCTAAAAAAAAATCACCCTTTTTTTTTCGTTTAAAATTTTGAAAAATATAAAAGATATAAGAGTGATCCATTTTTTATGCTTGTTCCTGAAGTAGAAAGCGTTCCATCTGTTCCTGAATAGCTTCTTTCAAAATGGCTTC